ACTGATGGAATTTCTATTCTGTTTACTGAATCACATGAAATTTTATCCAACTCCATATTTGGAATGAAATGTATGAACTACGTTTGAACGGAGGAATAAAGAGAATTTTCTACTTAAATTGGAAGTTGCAACAGATCAAAATGGAAAGGAATTGATAAAACAGTCCTAGAAACAGAATTCTGTCACTTAGACTTATTAAAGTTAAAGTCATAAGGTTTTGTATATAATAGCAAAACAAAAAGGATTTCAATTATACCATTATTATGATATTACATATTCGAATTCGAATTTGAGAAAAATAAAAGGATTCGGTATTTGGGAGATAAATACAAAGACAGAAAAATCAGAAACAACATAGGATCCATTTTTTTAGCACTTAACCGTCTTTATGTTAGAGATTTCGTTATTCAAAAAAAAACGATTCGCAGAGAAGAGAAATATTTCTACTTTACTGATTTTTGAATAGAATATGATTTGAAGTGTATAAGAAGGGTTGCACTTATTAAACACGTATGCGGATAGCTATAATATCCGACTTCTCTTTTATTGCTGGTTCTATTCGGGACAGTCCGGGTCGTGTTCTATCAAAAGAGAATTTCTATTTAATGCAAAATTGAAGTGAAGTAGGATAATTTTATGATAATTACCTATAGACAATATATCTAAATAATAGATATCTGTGTAACAATTTATGTTCTGGGGTTTACATATACTGATATGTTTTGTTATAATTGAAATTGAGAAGGATTTTTTGATTGAAAAAATAAATACTGATTAGTTCTGTCTCAATTTGTATTTTCTTATGTCATTAGGAAAACACAATTTGCGATTCAAATCCCAGAATCGTCATTAATTCGAACTAAGCAGTCAATAGTTAATGGTTCAAGTTTGTCGGCTGAAAATCCACATTTGATTTCTCAATAGAAAAGCCAGAGAATGTTTTTAGCATTGTGGATTTTCCAATACTATACAATCAATCGAAGGGATGGATAAAATCCAAAAAGGGTGTTTCTTTTAGGAAAAGGATTAAGGAAAACAGGAGTCAAAATCCAAATACAATAAAACTTCAGCAATCTGGGAAAATTTTCATCTATTTTGTATTATTTTGGCGGCATGGCCGAGTGGTAAGGCGGGGGACTGCAAATCCTTTTTCCCCAGTTCAAATCCGGGTGTCGCCTGATCAACAAAAAAACTCGAAATCTCTTCTTCTCTTCGGTTCCGCTTATAGAACTTGCAGAATTCTTCCCCGTTAGAAGCAGAGGAAATGTTAATGCTTTGTTGATTCTAAGCATGTGGTCTGAGGGTTTTCTAAACAAAAAAGAGTGTGAATGCTCGTTCGCATCTAGGATTCAAGGAAATATTCGAATCTACTGGTAGAGGGTCTATCAAGACTTCACGATTCCCTTCTATTACTAAGGGAGTGTCTAATGACTGGATCTTGAATCAGATTGTAGAGCCTGAATAGGAAATCTGATTCAATTAAGAGTTTTGGAAGGAGGTGCAATATACGACGGACTCGCGAGAATCTCCGAGTGCTCAGGTATCCAACCAATATTAGATTGGATTGATAATTGACTTTTATAGAAAAAGGGGCAAACAGAAAGAATTTCTTTGCGGCAACCCCTAGACAAGCCCCCTCTTTCAGAGCGATAATGGGGAAGGGGGGTACCGGATCAAATGGGGAAATAGAGGTCTGTAATAGATAGAGATTTCTGGTTTTTCGTGATTTCTCCCTTGTCTGTTTTTACTTACTAAGGTCAACAAAACAAAAAAAGAATAGGCCTTATTATTCTTATTCCTACATTTTCCCATTCCCTTCGGATCTTACTACGTATTTTGCTTGTGTTTAATCTTTCCCGATTCGAAATCATAATCGATTTATTGGATTGGTTTCTCGATAGTGTTCGGTCAGAATCCCTTTTTGACTCTGCGCCATGGATTCCACTATTATTAGGGAGGAATAATGGAAAAATTCCTTCGTATTTATAGAGATAGGGGACATAATTCACATGGATATAGTAAGTCTCGCTTGGGCTGCTTTAATGGTAGTCTTTACATTTTCCCTTTCACTCGTAGTGTGGGGAAGAAGTGGGCTCTAGAAGTACTACTAATTGAGTTGAGGAATCAAACCGTATCAATCGTTTTATAGATCGTTCTGCAACGCGTTTTGAACTATTTAAAATCAAAATCTCTGAATTTCGAATCCCATTGGACTCCAATGGAGTTATCTATGATATGAATCATACTCTTTCTCTCAAAGAGATATTTCAGTGATTCCCGTGTTTGTATTTCGAAAAGAAAGGGATTCCGATGATTGGAAATTTCTTCTAACCTAAAATTCTTCCGAAATTTTCTATTTCAATCAATGGAATGAGCTCTTACTGTCTTTATAGATAGATACTGAGAAAGACTAGACTTTTTTTTATTTCTTTCCCTCTTTATTGTTCAAAGAAGAAGACGTTTTGTTAAGTGTATACGCACTTTCTATGAGAAATGATAT